ATCAATAGAAGTACAATAAGCAAGATTAACTCGTTTTGGTTGGTAAATTCCCAAAACAAGAAAAGTGGGTATGAATAGAGAAATCAAAGAGCAAATGTTGAGTAAAAAATTATATTATTATATTATATAAAACTATATACTATATACTAGATACTAGGCACTACCATTTTGTATTTCAAAAATCTTTTGATTAATTCAAAGTTCTTTAGACAATGAATTCCGCTTTCTTAAAAATATCATGAACAGTTCTTGTGGGTTGAGCTCCTTTTTCGAGAAAATATAGAATAGCCGGAACATTTAAATAAGTTTGATTCTTTATCGGATCATAAAAACCCACTCTCCGAAGATCTCTTCCTTCTCTTCGGGATCGAACATCAATTGCAACGATTCGATAGATGGCTCATTGGGATAGATAAGCAAAGCCCCCCCCAGAAACGTATAGGAGGTTTTCTCCTCGTACGGCTCAAGCTAAGAATGATTCTAAAATGATTGATTCAATTTAATAAAATTTCAATTAAATTTTTTTTTTAATTTTATTTATTTTTTATTTATTTTTTTTATATTTTTATTATATTTTTGTTTTGATATTTATTAAATTTCAATAGCAATAAATAATCAAATATAAATAATCAATCAAATATAAATAATCAAATAATAATAAATAAAAAAATAAATAATAAATATTAATAGTCATGTCATAATATAGTGATAGTCATAATGGTATAATGACAAACTGATCCATAAAATCATGAATTAAACTATGATTGGAATTGTTTTATTTTTCCATAAAGAAAAACGAAACTTCATTCATTTATACTCATAACTCAAGTTGGGTAGCTCTGAAAGAATTTAAATAAAAATCTTTAGAATTTATTGAGTCGTCTGTAAACTTTTTTGTTTGTCTCATCTCAAATCTATTTTAATTTTATTTCTTATTCTAAATTTTGATCCGATTATTGAGACAGTTGAAAATAGTGTTTCCTTGTTCCGGAATCCTTAATCTTTGCTTTGTTGAATCGTTGGGTTTAGACATTACTTCGGTGATCTTACTCCCTTAAAAACGGCAGCAACATACCCCTTCTTTCTAGGGAAAAATTATACAAACGATTGATTCCCTTGTAATACACTTTTGATCAAAATAGTTTCTCTAATTCCAACAAGTTTGACTTTTTGATTTCAAATTGTTAGAATTTGAATCTTTTGATTTCTAAATTGAAGATATATTTACAAAGTTGGCCCAGCTTATTGATTGGCATTAACCCTAGATTCTTTCCCTCGATATGATAAATGAATCATTACTTTCTACTCGAGCTTCATCGTGTACTATTTACTTATTACTTACAACCCAACAAAAATTGGATTCCTGGTGGAACAGAACAAACCATGTCGAGCCAAGAGCATTCTCATTTCTAGAGAAAATGGTGGATGTAAGAATCCACACAAGCGATCACGTCCTTCAAGTCGCACGTTGCTTTCTACCACATCGTTTCAAACGAAGTTTTACCATAACATTCCTCTAATTTCGAACCGGGATGGAATTGATTCAATATGGAATCATGAATAGTCATTGGCTCAATCGGTACCTTTTAGTACATACTTTTTATCCACATTTCCCTTTTATTTATGGATAAAAAAGTCTTTATCTTAAGAAATCTCAGCAAGAAAAGAATCCAATTTAACCCCCATATTCTAGCCTATGAAGGAAACCTATTTATATTAAAAAAAATGAGGAAATCACTGTTGGTTAAGACCTATTTACATCTCCAACAGATTGTTTGGAACGATCAGTCATGAAAAAGAGGATCCCGTTTTCTCAAAAAAAGAAATTTTAGACCTAAAAAAATAGGTCTTTCATCTTTCATTACATTAAATTTCCATTCCAATCAGGAACTGAATCATTTAATTTATTAACCAAACAAAATATTTATTAACCAAAAAAACTATAACTATTCCAATGCCTAAAATTCCAATGAACCAGAAGGGTCAGAAGTCTATTTTCTCGATAAAATGGATTTATCACACTTCCATTCATTTCTTCGAGTACCAAGGATTCATAAGAAATCAACAAAAATGGTTTAGTTTAATTAAAGAATCTTATCTTGTACTTCAACACCATGAATGTAAATATGTTTTCCAATAATTACTGAATTTCATTTCTTCTTCAATCAAGCAGTACTCGCAATCATAAACAAGTAGCTAATAATTTTTAGTGGATATCTCATTCATTAAAGTAAAGATAAATACGCGAATTTGACTATGTCCAATTGAATCATCAATGGGTTTAGTTGAAACCAGATATATTGAGAAACCAATGTGATTTTTTATATGGGTATGGAATGGAAAATATCTCATATGTATAAGGTAAGATTAAGGTCGTTATTTTTTCAGATGAAAGAAAAAAAAATAAATAAATAAATCAGAACCAGAGGAGTACGATCTTTCCATATCCACCCATCAGATACAATGAACATTTGTTACCAAAGGTATGGGTAATTATGTCTATTTATTTAATTAAATAATGAATGATTTTTTCACTTAACAAAAAGGACTTTGTTGACTATAGAACACAAACAATACATAATACATATGGGCATAGAACTTGGTCATCATTTTTTTGCAAATTTTGCTTTACTTTACATTTTTTCATCAATCCAATTTTCTTTAGTAAATTGAATAGAAATAGAATATATGAGTTTCCCCCTCGCTACATTAACTTACAATTTTTTCATTCATTTGAACCGGATAGAAAAGTAAATGGGTCAATATATGTTTGATGTTCCTATTTGAATTTTACTCCATCTCAGTTTTAGGGGCTTTTAAAAACCAGTGATAGAATTATCTTCTATTCTTTTGTCTAGTCTCTACATAGACTGTGGAATACCCTATTCACTTATTTTAGGCTTTAATAAATGGAGAGATTTTTCGCATTTTGATTCTGAAGAATTGATCTGGGACGGAAGGATTCGAACCTCCGAGTAACGGGACCAAAACCCGCTGCCTTACCGCTTGGCCACGCCCCATTTAGATTTCTGTTTGACATTAATAAACATTATTACCTTTGTGGGGCATTCGTCAATTCCAGACTTAATTCTAAACAATATGACAATAAAAATAAATAAAATAAATACATATAGGAATAGGATAGAATATCTTGTTATTCTTGCTGGTATTCGATACATGTAGATATAGAATAAAAAATTCATTGATGATTACATATAATTCAATTAAGATATTGTATGAAAGTGTAATTCCTTGTATTCTCGTTTGAAAATGTGAGGATTTTGGATTTGGATTTTTTTGGGGGGAGTTCAAATCAAAGAAAAAGAAGGATTTTTTACCTACCTTCTCTCTTCTCATTTTCCCTTATATCAATAATTCAATAAAAACTAAATTTTCTACAAAAACAAATGTTTGTTTGTTATGCTTAATATCTTTTTTAGTTTAATCTGTATCTGTCTTAATTCTGCCCTTTCTTCAAGCAGTTTTTTCTTCGGGAAATTGCCCGAGGCTTATGCTCTTTTCAATCCAATCGTAGACATTATGCCCGTCATACCTGTACTTTTCTTTCTCTTAGCCTTTGTTTGGCAAGCTGCTGTAAGTTTTCGATGAAGTACTTAATACTATACTGAAAATATTCATGATTTATTCGATTAAAAAAAATTCTAACAATTTTGGATAAGATCATATGAGTCTTACATTACAAATCCTCTATTAAAAAATTTGAATTCTTGTATATTGGATTAGGGCAGCGATGAATTTTGATCAGTCCATTTCCCCTTTTGTCCGCCCTTCCAGTGAGCAAGGACTTTATTAGATTAGGTTTTTCACAATACCTAATTGTTAATATTACATTTACAATTTTGGTAACGAAAAAATCAGAATCTTAATTACAAATAAATTCATGAATTCAAAAATTTTGTTCTTTATTTTTTCATATTTTAGTGTCATGTCAAATCAAAATAGTACATGTGTTACAAAACTCAAATGGATAATCTATTCCCTTTTACCCCTAAAATAATCTTATCTTGGAGATTGTGTAATGCTTACTCTCAAACTCTTCGTTTATACAGTAGTGATATTCTTTGTTTCTCTCTTCATTTTTGGATTCTTATCTAATGATCCAGGACGTAATCCTGGGCGCGAGGAATAAAAAACTAAGAGGTTTTTATCATTTTTCCTTGCTTTTTCTGAATATTTTTTTTTATGTATTCCATACATTTAACTATGATAAAATAAAACAAAGGATCGAAATTTTTTGAATTCAAAAGTATCAAGTGACCAGAGAAAGCGGAAAGAGAGGGATTCGAACCCTCGGTACGAATAACCCGTACAACGGATTAGCAATCCGCCGCTTTAGTCCACTCAGCCATCTCTCCTAATTTGGAATTGGAATTTGTTTATGTAACACTTAAAATGACGATTGATTGATCAAAATCCGCCTTACCTTTTCTTCAAATTTAAATTTCATTTTAATTTTAATAATAATATTACTTTTAAATATAATTTAATAATATTTGCTTATTATATTATATTCTTATTATATTATATTACTATTATTTCTCACTTATTTCTTTTCTCTTACTTCTTATTATATTTTATATTACTTTACTTAATGTCCTATTTACTTAATATATTGTCTTAATATATTATATTTATATACTTTTCATTATAACTATTTTATTCATTATAACGAATTTATGTTTTTATGTTTAGTTCAACTTTATATTAATTATATTGATATTAGTTTTTTTATTTAATTTATATTTTATTTATTATATTTTATTTAATTTATATTTAGATATTATATATTTAATTTATTATTTAATATTTAATTTAATTTATATTTAATTTATATTTAGATTTTATTTATATTTAGATATTATATCTAATTTATATTATATAATTATATATTCATTATATTAATTTATTATGTATTAATTTATTATATTATATTAATTTATTATATTATATTAATTTATTATATTATATAAATGTAAAATATGAAAATATATAATAAATATATAATATATATAATATATATAAATATATATAACATTCATTTATATAATATTTTTGTTGTATTAGAATATTATTATTATTAACTTTCACCTTTTATTTATTTAATATTTTTATTTAATATTATTTATTATTATTATTAATTTTTATTTACTTTTATTTTTTATTTATATTTATAACTTATATTTACTTACTTATATTTACTTAATATACTTAACATATTGTAAGTAATATATACTTATTAATAAGTATTATATTATATTATATATATTATGTATATATATAGCAATATATATACAACATATGATGTATGGCAATTTAATTATTAACTATTAACATATAGATATTAACATAACATTTAACATATAAACATAATATATAATATAAGTATTAGCATAATAAATAATAAATAACAAACAATATAATAACAAAAAATATGTAGTTAATTAATATTATATATATTTTATCTTAATTTATATTAATTAATTAATATAAATTAATTAACTACATATTTATATTCTTATATTCATATTATATATATCTATAGTATAGTATAAATAGATAGCTAAAATTAAATTATATTTATATTATATATCTATATTAATCTTTATATCTTATATTATTATTAATATTATATATTGTTTATATTAATATTTATATATATATTATAATATATATATTATAATATACATTATAAATATAATATATAAATATAATATTTAATATTTTTTTTTATATATTATTCATTTATATTTTTATATATTTTATATATTATAATACTATTAATTAATATTAATTATTAATTAATATTAATTACTATTAATTAAACGATTAATTAATATTAATTAATATTATTGAAATTTTTAATTAAATTTTTAATTTGGCTTAACTTACTTAACTTCTTAACTTATTTACTTGTTAAAGTAACAAACTTTGTTTGATTTGAAGACTTAAGATCCATCTAATTGACCAAAATTCATAAGATCTGGCACTCAAAAAATAAATTGGAAAAAAGGTGGAGTTCCAGATTCTTGTAGAATTCTTTTTTATGCCCAACTTAAATAACTCCTTCAAGTTGGAACTGTCAGTAACGACGTACCATGAAACGAAAAAGTATAACTCATTATTTTATTCTATAGTTAAATAAGCTTTTTTATATTCATCTATTTGGGATTTTATCAAGTCCCTGTCATGTCAAGACAGAATATATATGTGTCAAGATTCAAATTTTCATCATTTTTTGATGCTATCTTTATTATGTCTCACCCCTTTGTTCGACAAAAAACTCATTAATACACAATAATGAAATTGTAGCGGGTATAGTTTAGTGGTAAAAGTGCGATTCGTCCTATTAACAACTTAAATAGTTAAAGGGTCTTTCAGTTAATATTCCAATAAGAAACTTTATTTCTTAAAAAGGTTAATCCTTTACCTCTTAATGCTACATTTGAGGAAAAATAGAAATTCTCGTGATTTGTATCCAAGGGCCAGTCATTTTTTAATTGACTAAAAAACATTGGATCATATGGAATTGCGAAGCATAATTTTTTTGAGTTGATTCAACTCTTCCAATTGAATGAGTATGAGTAAAGGGATCCATGGATGAAGATAAAAAGTTTATTTCTAATCGTAACTAAATTTTCAATTTTTGTATTAAAAAGGGGATTGAAGCCAAATAGCTAGAAAATGGTGGCTTTAGTTTACTAGAGCCATCGACATATTGTTTCAGCTCGGTGGAAACCAAATTCTTTTTTTTCCTCAGGATTCCGCGAGTCGAAATAAGGAACGAAGTAACTAGACAGATTAGGTAAAAATTTCCCCTTCTAGAAGGATCATCTATAAAGCGAGTAAGAGAAGCTGACATGGATGTTATGGATCTAATTTTTCAGATTTATGATGACTCCCTTTTCATACAGCATAATTTTTTTATGTTTTTTCTTCTTGTATGCCTTAGATCTGGGAACACATCGATCTTCCATAAAGGAGCCGAATGAAACCAAAATTTCATGTTCGGTTCTGAATTAGAGACGTTAAAAATGATCAACCAACGTCGACTATAACCCCTAGCCTTCCAAGCTAACGATGCGGGTTCGATTCCCGCTACCCGCTCTATATCACTTTTATTTATACATCCACCATTGATTCAGATATGCATTCTTATTTGCCAAAATCTTCCACATGCAATTCAATTCTTGTTTTGTTTTTATTTGGATAAGAGAAAAAAGAAAACAGGAATGAAAAGCAGCGTCCATTGTCTAATGGATAGGACAGAGGTCTTCTAAACCTTTGGTATAGGTTCAAGTCCTATTGGACGCAATTTATTTCCATCTATTTTTTTTTTTAGATTGGTATGCCAAAAACTTATTTGGTTGAATAAAAATTCGAATCATAGACATTTCTCAATGATTATTCTTGTACAAAGAATAAGAGTAATAGAATAAGAAAGAGTCATAATTTTAGGTTTGCTCCTGAAGTAGAAACAAT